ATAGGTTCCATCGTTCCCACCGCTTCTTGATTAATGGTTAGGCCTGAATTTGACAACGGAGCTTTTACTGCATTTTGAGTCAACGTTCTTAGTCTTTATTGACCCGAGGCTCTTAATTTTTGTGCTATGAAGAGATTCATATAATGATAGATGAAAATCCGTATTGATGCTTTATTACATTGCCCGTTATGAGTATGAAACGATTCATAGACCTTACATATCGAAATTATATATCATTGATAGATTTTTATATCTTTCTCTCACCTTCCATTTACCCATATCCTTTCGCTTCCAACTCATAATCGGATTTCTTTTTCTTTTGTTTATGTCAAAGCGCCTTCAGTTGCTGCAATGATAAGATTAATATATCATATCTTGACTGCTTCCTTGGATCCAGATAATTTGAAGCGATGAGTTAGTTATTAGTTCATATTATGGTTATGGTTTGTTAATCTTTTTTGATCTTAATCCTAACAAAAACCAACGAGTCACACACTAAGCATAGCAATTCGGTCAAAGGGGGGTCAATCGAATTTTTATTCAACCTTATAGAATTAGAATTTCTTTTTTTCTTTTTGTTCCGTCGTTGGGAAAGACAAGGAAAGCTTTCTTATTCTATTCCTCGCCTATAAATATCCAAATTTTTATACCTAAAACCCCATATATAGTTCGAACTGTATAGGCGCAATAATCAATTTTGGCGTCAATGGTTTGGAGGGGAACTCTACCTTCTCTGATCCATTCGACACGTGCAATTTCTTTTCCGTCGATACGTCCTGCAATTTGTATTTGAATTCCTTTTGTCCCAGCCTGTTCGGTTAATTCAATAGCTTTTTTCATCGCTTTTCGAAAAGAGACTCGATTTTTTAATTGTCCGGCTATAAATTCTGCAAGAATATTAGGATGCCTGTAAGGTTTTGCAATTCTTGTAATAGCAATGTTGAGCTTTCGGTTCACAGAATTCAATTCTTTTTGTACATTCATCTGTAGTTCTTCGATGCCTCGTGGTCTATTTTCTATTAATAACTTGGGGAATCCCATATAGATTATGACCTGGATCAGATCAATTCTTTTTTGAATTTCTATACGTGCAATTCCTTCGACACCAGAGGATGTTCTCATATTTTGTTGAGCAAAATTCTTTATACAATCCCGTATTTTTTGATCTTCTTGTAAACCCTCAGAATAATTTTTTGGTTGTGCAAACCAAATGGAATAATGACTTTGGCTTGTACCAAGTCTGAAACCAAGTGGATTTATTTTTTGTCCCATATTGCCCCACTAGATTTTAAACGGAACTTTCTAGGTAAATACTTTTCTTGATTATCTAATGTTTCATATGCTTCATAGTAGGATATATCTTTCAATATAATAGTTATATGACAAGTGGGTCTTTTTATCATATAACTACGTCCTCGAGCGCGAGGTTTTAATTTTTTCCTGGTAGTTCCTTTGTTGACTTCCGCTTTCCACACAATTAATTTTTCTTTTTCAAAACCTTTATTGTGTTTAGCGTTTGCTGCTGCGGAATAAATTAATTGAAAAATGGGATAACATGCTCGATAAGGCATAAGTTCGAGTATCATAAGTGTTTCTTTATAGGAACGCCCGCGGATCTGATCAATTACTCTTCGCGCTTTGTGAACGGAAATAGGTATATATTGGCCTATAGCAGATACTTCAGTTGGCGACTTTCTTTTTCTCATAAGTTTTACCTCGGCATAAATGAAGGATAAGGATCTCTATTTTTGAATTGATTATTATATTATTAACGACGAGATTTATTATCGTTTTTTGCATGTCCCCGGAAATTGAGAGTAGGTGCAAATTCGCCCAATTTGTGACCTACCATACGATCTGTTATATAAACAGGCAAATGTTCTCTTCCATTATGGATAGCAATAGTATGGCCAATCATTGTGGGGATAATGGTAGATGCCCGGGACCAAGTTACTATTATTTCTTTTTCCTCCTTTGTGTTAAGCTTATCAATTTTTCTTAATAAATGATTCGCTACAAAAGGATTTTTTTTTAGTGAACGTGTCACGGTTAATTACTCCTATTTTTTTTTATTTAAAGACGAAGAAACTAATTCAAATTTCTATCCTATTTACTACGTCGACGAATAATCAAATTATCACTATATTTATTCCTTTTTCTACTTCTTCTTCCAAGTGCAGGAAAACCCCATTTATTTGTTGGGCTTTTTCTACCAATTGGGGCTCTCCCCTCACCACCCCCATGGGGATGGTCTACAGGGTTCATAACGACTCCTCTTACTACAGGACGTTTACCTAGCCAACGCTTAGATCCGGCTCTACCCAAACTTTTCTGGTTCACTCCAACATTCCCCACTTGTCCGACTGTTGCTGAGCAGTTTTTGGATATCAAACGGACCTCCCCAGAAGGTAATTTTAATGTAGCCGATTTCCCCTCTTTTGCAATCAGTTTCGCTACAGCACCCGCCGCTCTAGCTAATTGTCCACCCCTTCCAAGTGTG